TGGAATGGGATAGAAAGAACGCGAAGCGCTAGCGCTATAGGGTCGGTTTTTTTTGGGATAAGCTTGTGAAGAAGCAAGCTTATCCCCGCCCCGACCGGCAGCTGCTGGGTCTCCTCATCTCTTCTCAACTTCCCCCGGTCTTCGGCCTGAGCTGTATGAGGCAGAAACTCGTCTCACGTACGGTTCGAAGGCCGAGCCCCACCCCAGCAGTAATGGTGCGGCTTAGGTCAACTAACACAAAGAAGATACAGTTCACTCAACGATTGCCTTTGGGTTCCGAACTCCATATGGGGAAGGAACGTTGTTGTTTGCGGGGTCTCGATCATTTACATGGACCCACTTTTCATTCCATTTGTGGGAATTTGATGATCTATAAACCGTCCTTAACGAACGATCGGCTCATCTTTGAGCATGATGAATCACTTCGTGCCGACCTGTTGTCAATAAACTTTTTGGCCTCATATGAGAATGGAAAACTGGAGCATTTTCTTCATCGGTGGATGAAGAATCGCGAACATAATAATTTCTGGTTAAGCATGTTCCCAGAAAAAAGATACTTTCGAGAAACAACGAGCACGACTGAAGTGGCTATACATACAAATCCATTTACGGATCTATATGCTTCGATTGGAACTGGAAGTTCAAGAACAGGCGGCTGGTATACTACCATAATGAAACTGCCTTTTATTTTTTTTATTCGGATAGGATTTCTGTTGGCTTCGTTGGGAGGCTCGCGTAGTTTGTTACGTCAGCTCCAAAAGGAAAAATTGCGTTGGAATCGAGAAAGTTACGTAAAGTTCATAATTGTATAAAAGGAGTCAAAGTAGTGACCGCAGCGCATCGAGGCATTTCTTCGGCGGTCCCCGTCCGCTCGGAAGAATTCATGGGCCGGCAGGCGGGCGAGACAGAATGAGCGGGCACTACTAACCAAGCCAAGCCTAGTTCTCTCCGATAGGCGCTGGTAGCTTTCTTCCAAGCCTTGCCTTATATGAGTGGCCATGGCCTGAAGGAGCCTTAAGCACCTGTACAATGCTCAAGTCAAGGCTCTGGGCAAGGAGTGGGAGTTGAGTGAGGGGTGCCCCTAGCTGTTAGAAGGTTGGGCAAGGATAGGGGAATACCCTTTTTCTTGATGATTGGGGAGGATGCTCTGGTATATTGGGTTCTAGTTCTGTCCCCGATTTTTCTTTCCATGCAGACTGCACGTTCATCTAGGTCGAGGAGGGTTCGACAGTCTCCTAACGCGATAGCACTCTTGGTGGAACCTCTGATATTGGAGAAAGCAATGCAGACGGCATCACCTTCAGGTATCATGAATGTAGCTCTTGAGGCGAGGCTTTTCCATCGATCTATGAAAGACACTACACTCTCATTTGGTTTCTGTCTTAAGTTCATTAGCTCAACCAATGATGGCAGGTAATCGGTCTGATGCTTGTACTGGTGTAGGAACCTGGAAACAACATCTTCAAACGTCCAAAGTTCATTTCATAAACAGGAACTAATGCAAACTAACGTTCGGCTTCTCTCTAGAGTGACTTCTGGAAAAGATAGATCAACATTCAACGATTATCTTCTTACATGCAGCAATCGTTCCAAAAGGCGACTAGATGTTGCATTAGATCGCCTGTCTATACTTACTGAACTTAGGCATCTTGAATCCTGGCGGGAAGATAACCCCTGGATGACGGCAGAAATCTCTGAATCCAAGGCGATGAGGTTGAGGTGCATGTCTTGTCATGTACTTTTCGAAGAGATCCTTGAATTGTTTTTCGGGCTTAATCACTAGCGTCTTCGACTGACTTGTAACCTTTGTTGATGTAGCTTCACTTCTTGGTCTTCTAGTCGAAGCTTTGCCCACCTATTTAGAGTTCATCATTGTTGGGCGTTCTGGGGGTCAATTAGTTGACAGGTTATAGGCAGACTGAGGGTGGATTTTCTACGTTCGTTTTATTTGGGGTCTTTCTTCTTCCATCATAACCTTCTTCTACTTTTCTGCTTTTTCACCTCCTTGAGCCAAAATCTGGGCCTCTGAGTGTAGCATTAGGATCTTGGGGCTCATCTACTCTTTCATTCGGGTGCTCTAAAGACACCGGGTGAGTATTGAGTAGGGTTCCAAACCTCGTCTCCAATGACGTTGATTGTTTGGTCGTACAATTCCTGGCTTCTTGCTCTTGATCGAACTCTTGTGGGTCTTCTCCACTCTCCAACCAGAAAGAAACCTTCATCTGCACGAAAACCAAGATCGTAGACTTTTAATTAGGTTGAATCTTTAATCAAATGTCTTAAATCTGTGTTCTCTCAATCAATAGGGCGGCTGCTAACAGGTAAGCTGTTCTTAAACACCTAGGGTGGACTTCTATGGTTCACACTGCTCACAACCGGACTTACTAGACTCAAGAGTACCTAACTCTAACGGAAACGATCCATCCCGTTGCCACTGCTATGGTGGTCCAAGAAGGCCGGGTAATGCAGGAAATTCGATAGGACTCAGCCTCCTTATTCAGAAGGGCCCTAAACTTCCTTTCGTTCCCAAAAAATGCAAAATCTCTCCTTCATTTATCAATGCTTTATTGATCAATGACTTTATTTCATTTCATTTCTCTCCTCTCCTTTCAGTCGAGTGACTTCGTACCTCTAGCAAAGCTAGAGCGACTACGTACCTTTAGCTTCGCTAAAGCGACTTCGTACCTTGAAGTCGAGTCACTTCGTACCTCTACTTCAATGAAAGCTAGCTCCTACTCCTTCTCCTCCTGAATCCTCGTTGGTCTTTCGTTCGTAGTGCGAATTCTATAGTGAGAAAGCTCACCCCTGCCTTTAGACGAGAAAGCCCTCTTTTACATCCTCTAGACAAATCAATAGAAAATGCTACAACCCATTGTTGTTCTTTTGACGATGAACCACTCCAGTACAACAGGCTAAAGTAAGCTCTATGCTTCGTCCCCGGTGCGTAGGGCCGATCCCCGTGTGCTGGAGGGACGACCAGAAAGTGTGTGTTAAGCATATTCAAACAAAAGAAGCAAAAAAGGGAGATATTTATACGAAAGAGGCAAGGGCTTTCGCCTTCGAATTGAGTAGTTTTTCTTCTTTCTACTCGAAAGAAACTTTAATCGAAAGTAGACTCAAGCCTTACCCCCTTATTATATATATATATGTGTATGTGATTTAGTTCGAAATAATGGACTGATCTTTCTCCGCTTTAAATTAAAGAAGGTCTATTTTGATAGATAGAAATAGACAGGGACTAAGCAATAAGAACAGAATACCAAAGGCTTACTCCCATTTCTCTCTACTCTATCAATGAAGGAATTCCTTCATAGAATGCTTTTATACTCCACTTTTTGAAAACAACCGTACGGGATAGACCCGGAAGAGGAGATTGTACCAAAGGAGACCCGTTTTACCGATCGTTTGGTTGGGTGTGTCCTTAGTCGCCCCGGAGAAGCCATACCCTTAAGAAGCTTACCCAACTCATCGCTTAACTCCTAAGAAAGGAAGACAACCTCGTGCATAATTGAAAATCGAAAAGCCAAAAGCCGGCTTTACCTTCTATTAGAAAAGGGCCTTCCCTTTACTAGTAAGGGGAAGAAAGAATCTGCTTTTGCAAAAAAAGCTTTGGAGATAGGATCACACTCGAGAAATAGTCTACTTCAAGGCTGCAGGTGGGCACCACTATTCATCATGTCAAGGCGGAATTCCGCGAACAAAAAGATTCGACGAAAACCGGGCATACATTCGAGAGAGAGAAGGATTAGTTCGTGTCTGGGTCAAGGTTTCGTAAGGACGAAATCTCTTGCTCCGGTAAGAACTGTCTAACCTCTGTTGTGTTGCTATAACCTAGTCTTACTCACTCTTACCTCCCTGCTTGTTCTCCTTTCTTTTATGAGAATACTTGCCGCCTCTGCTCTCGTTCGGGCCCCGGGAATCCCTTGCTTTTGGCTACGGTCTTTATTTACTGAATTTCATTTCTCTCCTCTCCTTTCAGTCGAGTGACTTCGTACCTCTAGCAAAGCTAGAGCGACTACGTCCCTCTCCTTTCAGTCGAGTGACTTCGTACCTCTAGCAAAGCTAGAGCGACTACGTCCCTCTCCTTATCAGTCGACACGAATCCTCTCCTTTCAGTCGAACTGAATTTCCTCTCCTCTCCTTTCAGTCGAGTGACTTCGTACCTCTTTCATTTTTTTAAGTAAGAGTGATAGCCATACAATAGTAAAGGCAACTTCACTCTTCTCAGGTTAGTATCCTATGGCCCTTCTTCGGGATATGAATATCCCCCTTATCTTATAATAGAGTAGAACTAGGAATAGGACTAAGACTTTTGTCACATCTAACAAATAAGCCTGGTTCGTACTTCCCAGACTCTTTCATTCCCACTCAAACCCCCTCCTCCTCTGAGATTGAATATCCATCCCTTGCCTTTGTATCAGCGCCGGAAGAGAAGATCAAGGCTATTCCTTCAAAGACCGTATTCCGCCAAAACCATTTACTACGCAAACAAGGACTTTCTTAGCTCTTATTAGACTTCTATGTCCGAATTCGTAACTCAACTACTTGATGACTTTCTTACCTTAATTAACAGATAGCTGTAGTAAAGTAAAAGTAAGAAGGCTTCTTCAACGAAAAGATCAAAGGTAGATTCAATCCCAACAGCCCATCTTTGGTGCGTTAAGCGTAAGAGGGGGCAGGGCTTTAATGCCCATTCCCTAACCCCTTCTAAGACTGAGAAGACTGCTCTGCTGCCATTAAGGCAATGCAATTGTTAATGTCCGATCCATAGCAAGAGTGCTGTGGCACTTCTTCTGACTTTCCTGTGAAGCATAACTTCTGGAGGATTTGACATGGATTTCACTTGCTATTGAAAATCAGCTATGAACGAATCTTATATTGCAAGAAGAGGAGCTCGTTCTCGTGAATAAGAAGATTCTGCTAGATGGGGCATGAATCATCTCTAGTCTAGTGTAAGGAAATCCTTGAGCTTTTTCGTTTATTTCCATTATACGTAAGTTGAAGATAGGCTAAAACACTTGAAGGGAATTGTTTTTATCCAATCTCATACTTTCTTTATGCTGATAAGGCTTCTAACACAATAACTCACCTAAGGTTCCCATCCTTCCTTCGCTTTCAGTTCAGCAGCAGGGAAAGAGTCCCGTGTGGTGTTAGAAGACAAACTCACCCTCGGAGCGGTAAACGACGAGACTTTCTCTGTTCTTCCTAGACAACCTAAGAAGAAAGGTAGGGCGAGCTAATAAGGATTAAGATAGGTTAGAACCTTCGGGAACGAACTCTTGCCAAGTACGAATTCCAGTCCTCTTTTCCGTGTTGGCGTATCGCTTGTAGCTCAATCAGTTTAAGTCGAGGAATCTGCTGCTTTCGGGCGGGAAGCACAGGAACTTCCGGGCATTGAGCAAGGATTTGACTGGCTGGGGGCCCCCACCGAAGGCACCGGAGGAAGATCGAGCAAGTCAAGAAGGATGGTCGATCGCAACGAACCCTATCCTTTACGCTGGTGGAAAGACCGAAGCAAAGAGCTGGCGCTCTTCCGCGACGTCCAAGACCTCTGGGGTTCATATGATAAGGAAAGATAGTTGCTAGCAGTGGAGCTAGGCCAAAAGTTCTAATCCTTCTCGGCTTCTTAACGGCTCTGCGCCAAAGCACAAGTAGGAGTTAGGATTTTCGCTACACCCGTGGTTCTATGCTTTCTTCCCGGTTGATTGGTGAATTAGGGTTGATGTATCGGTATCGATCGTAAACCAACCTCAACTGAAGCCGAGGAACTGAAATCGACACTTGAACGAAACCGGGGAAAATTGGCATAGATTTGGGTAGTGCCCGCTTTGTCTTGATTCATTTCTTTGCTCAACTACCTTTTAATTAAGGTAGCTGGTGATTCCTTGTAAACTCCGAAAAGGCTAGTCGAGATGTCTCGAATGCAAATTTTCTTTCTTATAGAGAAGAAATTCCAATCTGAATCTGACAGGATTCGCGTGAGCCAATCCTCGTGGGTCGATACCTTGATGCATCCTAAAGGGAGTCTTACTATCAACAGGACTGACTTTAATAAATCTCACAGGCAAAACCCCTTACCTTAAAGAAGGTGGTACCTGCAAGCGCAATGAAAGGGTGGAAGTGAACTTCGGCTACGACCGACTGAAACTCGGATCCCGGATCTCACTGAGTTAGGGGAACTACCACCCCTTGTTATGGACGAGTAGGACTGATGGTAGGGGCAGCTCGTGACTGAATCCGCCCCTGTCTCTGGGGCAAACTGATCCGACTAAGGATTAGACTTTAGGAGAAAAGCTCTTTCTATGGCCAATTTGATGTATGCAGAATGTGACTTTCAACATCCTCATATAGAATGAATAAGGTGTAACTAACTGCGAAAAAGCGCCTATCGGCTCAGTCAACTTCGTCGACCCCTAGCGAATCTTTCTCTGGAGTGGGTAGCGGCTTAGCAGAAACTATTGGGAAAGAGACAGCGAACTTTTGGAGGGCACTCGACTGTTGGGGAGGCTTTTGGGATACAGCTGGGGAAAGACCTATTTGATATGAAGTCACCCTAGGGCCAAGTCCAAGGAAGAGTTGTTATAGGCTAGCTTTATGTTGGGCCTACTTGCGCGTGTGGTATTCTTTAAGGCGAAAATTTCGAATAGAATTCTATATTTCCGTAATCGCCTCTCTATTTGCTACTGATCTGATTCCTTTCATTTGTGGTTTCAAAGAAGCATCTTGAGAGCAGCTTGGCCCTTTCTCAACAGAGGGAGAGCTTTCATTCAGTAGTTAGCAATTAGCCAATCGCTGAACAAGAAATGGAATTTTTTTCTTTGATGTGGAACAACCTCTACAAAGTCTTGATTCAGCTCCCCAACAGGTCGAGCCCTTTCTACTTCTATTTTTGTTCCTTGGCCGGATGCATGTAGTTTTCCGAGCTGCTGTCTCACTGTCGGGTGTGAGTTCCTATTGTACCGTCTTTATGCCTTGTGGTTGAAAGACCTCTCTCCAGAAAGGGAATCTTTGAATTTGAATGCGGATACCAAAAACCAATGCTTTAACAGTTCCGTCACCTCACTGCCCCAGCTTGAGAATCCCCCTTGGAATCCGAATGTCCGATTGACTGCCACTAATTGGTGTTAGTATCCGAAGGTATCCGCCCTTATTCATTCCACGAATGTAAGACTAAGTAAATTGTTGCTATGTTTTCGAGACTGTGCAATAGTTTCCGTTCCAGGTCTTGAGACAGATAGGGATAGAGAATCGCCTTGAATGGAATAGATCTCGACCCTGGTTAGTAGTTCTTAATGGATCATCCAATTTGACAGTTAAAAAGTAGGCCTCTCTAACGATGAGAAGCTCGAAGAAGTTCTAAAACGTCGTCTCGTGCCTTACCCAAGAAGCCCCGCAGGGATTGCCGGAAGCGGAAAACCTTACGTTGACTGACACTTTCTTTCTATATGCAAGTCATTCCATTCTAGTTTCAGGGGAGCAGAAGAGTAAGAATCAAGGCGATCAGGAACGCCTTGATTCTTACGACTGATGGATTTGGAGTCGGTGGTATCCTCAATCTTTATAATCACACAACTCCTCTTCGCCCGAGGCTGGACTACCTCGGTAGCGAATAGTAGAAAATCCAGTCCGTCTATCCCTACCACAACACCTTAACACAATTAAATGAAGGTGTGGTATCAAGTATAAATACCTTGTAATCAAGACCTTTATCTGCTAACCAATCATAGACTTTACATAGTAAACCGAATCTAACGTAGGGTCAGTAGACTCAGTCTTCCATTTCCGGTTTACGACCGGTGCTTCAAAGAAGTCTTACTTGAGGTGGTATCACTTTAGTGCGTGATCCCTTCTCAAGTAAGTGAGCCACTCTTTCACCCAGGCCATTAGAGCAGTATACTCCATCATATCTCTCACATTCTCCCCTAGATCTCTTGATTGCTGTCTGGTTTTGTTGGTTGCTTTCTTCTAGCCATTGAACCGCGGGTTTACTCATTTCCCCTCAATTCTAAAGCCTTCCTCGTAAATAAAGTCTAACAGAAGGACCTGCTTCGAGTGTCCTTTCATTGCTATTTGCTTTCTCTGTTCGAAACTGTCCTTAGGACCCTAAGCAGCGGCTGGAATCTTTTCTAGTGGGATGATTTAGTCAGGGCAAAAGATGATGGCGAAAGGATGAATAAGAGGTATATTCAGGTTAAGTATTTGACTCCGGGGACTACGTGATCTATTGTCTCTATTGGTTACTCTTTCTTCTCCTCTCTCACCCTCACTTCCCCCTGTCTATCTCTCTCTTTCTTGTTGACAGTGACATCTGAGTTCGTGACAGGGGAAAGCATGTAACGGAAAAGTGAAATGGTCGCTACTTCTTCCCTTTCCGGTCGGTCAGGTGTGGTGTCATTGACTTCATTTCTCTTCACATCCCCCCATTTGAATCTCCATGCAGTTTCGGGTACAGACTTTTCGCGCTAAAACAGTGATGATGTCCGGGCTAGTGTAACTGATCTCGTTACTAAATCAATATCGTCAAGCGATAACTACCAACTTTTGGAAGGCAGCTACCTCTTCGGGATAGCATTTAGATGCTTTCGCCCTTGTTGAATAAACCCAGTTACCAAGAAGGAAAGGAGTTGCCTTACCGCATCTACCTTCTTACTTCGGGATAAGGGCTGGGGCGTTAACTAAGTACTAAAGCTGCTGGAGCGGCTGCCTTCGTTGATTCCCCACGAAGGAACTCGCTACTTCCCCTTACTGTCCTAAACGTGGGAGAAGGATGAAAAACCTTGTGTGAAGGAAAGGCTGTCAAAGTCGTTAACTAATAATCTGTCTACATAGCTACCTTTGAAGGTGGAGCTTCCTGGCTACTCCACTCCAAGTCGGAATGGGTGCCACAAACACAGCTTGTACTGGCTAAAGCACATCTCCTGTCTGAACCTTTGACCGATTTGAAAGACAAATGCACATACCCACATGGAAGAAAGAGATGATCGAGTTTCTTACGCCATCCTAGGCGGTTTTCCCGTAGCGTCTCTGCCGGCTACTTTCTAAGGTTCCGGTTTGTCTGCCTATCCTAGGTGCCCATCTTCGTCTACTACAACTAGAAGTGTGTGCCATAGAGTGTGGTACAGGTGTCAACAGTCCCACAAAGGGACAGATTCGTTTTTCATTTTGTCAACTCGGAACTCATATCTGCTAGCAACTCCTAGCTACAACTCGAACTCCTTAGCTACTAAAACAAGAACTCTTTCACTCGGGCTACTTTTTTCTTATCGGGCAAGTTGCCACCCGTTTGTTCCCGAACTCTAGTAAGTAGCAACATCTGTCGAGAAGAACCATCCCTACTGTATCGGACATGTAACCAGTCTTCTCCGCTTGATAGGGAAAGACGGCTGCTCTGTGAACAACCCTAATTGTTGGTCCTGCTCCTGCTGCTGTCTGAACTGCCACCTCTGCTCCAATACATAAAGCAGCTTCAGCTGAAGTGTAACAGCTCCGTCCCATTCATCACTGCTTTATGTTAAAAAGAAAAGAGCTGCTCCTCTCCAATCTCAGTCTTCTCTCTAGTCAGAAATAGCGTAAGTGAATCCTGATGAATCGACAGGCTTTCCAAACCTACTAGTCTTTTCCTCGGACCTAGCATTGCTGCCTGGCCCATCACCTTGATATGATGCACGCTCGGTAAGGTCTTACCATCTCCCTTCCATATCTATATTCTGGGAACCTCGGACGATAGCTTTACCCCTCGGGAACCTGCTAAGGCACCATAGAGTCCCCTAAAGTAAAGGTGTAACTGACAGGTTCTGTTCTATCTGCCCATCCGAGTCATCCGTACTCTAAAAAAAAAAGAATCAAAAATCCTAATGGGTCGACGTTCGCCTTTTTTTTGGTTGGTATTTTGCACTCTGTGTTCGAGTTTTGGTTTTATACTGGTAGACTTTCACTTGATTTTGTGGAAGATAGGCTTTTCTCTCGGGAGTCGAGTCCTCTCCTTTGCTTTATGCAAATT